GGACCCGAGGAGCACTCAACTACTAGTCCAGTCTAATAGTCCTTTTTCTATTAGTTGCGCGGAGGCCTTATGAGATTAGTGAGATTAGTTTACTCGGCTTGCCTTAGTTGTCTGCTATAATCTTTCTGCTTTGGCCCTTTCGACATAACCGGAAGCCTTGCCTTCGCTATTGCTCATGATTTATATTGTAGTGGGCCCGGACTCTGTACTCTTTCTAATGCGTCTGCCTTCTTCCTGCATTCATTTTCTTTTTGCACATCTAGCTTCCGTACCAGCAAGCCGGACCAAGCCTCAACCAAAGCAATACTAAGCGATAAAATATCTTTCGCACTTATTAGTCTAGCAAGCAGAACCTTTATTGACGTTCTGAAAGAAAGTCTGTCAGGCTTTCACAGTGGACTTGAATCAAATCAATCACTGAATGAAAAAGAAAGCGCTTACCGAGAAAGAGTCAGTCAGGACAAGTTGGTTTGAGGACCCCTTGGTCAAAGGAAAGGGGGGTCCGGATTCCGGGACGGAGCCGTATGACGCGAGAGTCTCACGTACGGTTCCTTTGAGAAGGCTGTGATACCACCACCTATCAGGCCCAACGAGCGGTCCACGGAGCTGCATCCCTACTCACCTGGTCCATGCACATCGCTCTCTCCAGGAGGTTGGCTGCCTATCCTAGATCTTCCCATTTCAAATAAGATCCCGGGCTCGATCCGGTTTAGTATCAAGGTGATTCTCTTTCTGTTTCTATATATATGGGTCCGTGCAGCATTTCCACGATATCGTTATGATCAATTAATGGGACTTGGTTGGAAAGTCTTCTTGCCTCTATCATTAGCTCGGGTAGTCCCCGTTTCTGGTCTTTTAGTCACCTTTCAATGGCTTCCTTAATTATGTCCGAGGAATATCTTGCAGGCTACTCCCCGAAAATGCCCCGCCCCTAGCGTGAATTGTCGTTGGGGCCGTCGATTCATTCCATTTCTTATTTTCCGGAACAATTCCCCTTCATTCCTTAGATCCGGGCTGAGAGAAATCCTCAATCCGGCCTTGCCCAAGTAATTGCCAGGAACTGGAAGCCCTTGCTCTCTACAGCGGAGAACTTGATCTAAAGCGAGAGGCTGTTTTTAGGCATTGTGTGTTTTGAGATACTATACAATCAATCTCAGGGGTGGATCAAATCTAATCAAAAGGGAGAAAGGGCTTTCTTTTTAGGTTTCTGTAGAGGTTTGGCGGCATGGCCGAGCACTAAGGCTTTAGGGGAAAAGACCTTTTCCCCAGTGCAAGAGCGGCGCCTGATCAACAAAAGAATCGACATTTCTTATTCGGTTCTGCTGATCTAACTCACCGAATTCTTCCCCATTTTTAAAGTATTGCAAAAGAAAGGGACTGCTGATACTTAGTTGATTTGAAAGACCTGTTCATGACTTTTCTATTTTCTAAAAGATTTGAAATGCCTACGTGCCTTGATTAAGTAAGCACACATCATACTCAAGCAGCTTATTCCCATGGCTGACCAGCCCAGGTCTTAACCTATGCATTTGATCTTGCTTTCGTTGAGGTATCTTCCGAGTAGACTTTATACGCGTTGGGTGTGTTAAGCCAGGTTATTCTACGTGGCAATCAACTGCCATTTCTTTTCTTTATCTGATTAATGAGTCGGATCCAGGCAAGTGTTAGATCAGCAGCCCCTCTCCCCATATCATCTTCGTGAACCTTGTGGTCTCATTTTCACTCCAGATCCTATAAAGACAGTCAGCGCAGATCAGATACGAGATCAAAAGGCAATAAGCCATACCAGCTACCCAAAAACGAAGGAAAACAGATATTATGGGATTGTGAGAAGCATACTGCTTTCCCCCGGAATAAATCCTATTTCTGTTGATGAGATAGGCCTAAGGGATTCGATGAGGTAAATGACTATCAGCTGAACCATTCGCCCTGAAATGCGGATATGCCCATGAAAGTTAAGGAGATCAATTTCTTTCTAATCGATTGATTGCTCCCTTACTCTCTGGTTCCATCTTTCTTCTTTGGACCGACCACTGGAACAGATCGATTCTATGGATTCCGTCTTTCTCTTTGATCTCTTCTTCCAAATCACATAAGAGAAGAAACTCGCTAGACTGGAGATTGACCATGCTATAAGGATCTCGTGATTGGGACCCGCTACGTCACGTCAATAATCCCATTCATCTTGATCTCCTTCAAAGTGAAAAGCAGATCAACCTATATCAAATGCAAGAAGTCCGGAGACGAATGCGGAATTTTCTTCTTCATTGAATAAGAAGTAGAAGACGAAAGCCGTTCAGGCACAGATGAAAACGACTTCTTCCCCTACAGTAGCTGGAACCATAGCCTATTTCCCTACTTTTAAGCATTCCCTGGGAAAGGCCTAATGGAAAGAAGTCTACCCAGCGGTCTCATCCATGCATAAGACTTCTCTACTACATAGAAGACTTTAATACTACTTAACCCTATCATTTCTGTAACTTCTCTAGTATATATTCTCTGACCTTCTCTCCCATATGGATGAAATAGTTGTTTAGAAAGACTATATTTGAGGCTATGGAAGTCCTCAACCGGTCTTCTTAGTCTGCGGGGTCTCGAATGAAGAATTTCCTGAATTTGCTTCATTTCTCTGGTTGAATGGGATGAATTGATTGATATATCTACTTTTATCTATATTTTTCGTCTATTGGAGAGGAGAATGAGTATTCCCTTCTTCCTGGTAAGACAGGTTAGGCTTCAAACCTTAGAGACAGGTGTTTCGAGAACTCTTTATTTCGCTACTTTGCCCAGGATCAATCTTAATTTCATGCCCATGAGGGGAAGGCTACTAAGAGAAAAGAAAGGAAATGGTATTCTTATAGGATCAGAGTGATCCATCTGCCAAGCACTAATACTAAGTAGCTCAAAATAGATTCCAGTAGTACTCTAAGACTAGCACGCTTATGGGCGATATAGGCCCGAGTTAGCGAGAAAGACTAGCAGGAGCAAGCACCGATCCCCCTCAGAATCCTTAGTAGTCGTTCTCCGGCGAAGTCCCTCATTCTGTCAGGAGCTATCCTGAGACGAGTTCTGTCGGCATTGCCAAAGCAATTTATTTCACCACCAACTTCTGCTACTTCGATACGGAAACTTCTATGGCCACTTTCGTTCTTAGTTTGGCCATCTTTCTCATATCGGCAGAACTTTTTCTCAATCAATCCCCTCCTGCTATTGGGGAAGTCTTTCAAGATAAGTCTGAGAAGAGAAGGAAAAAGGGTCAGAATTAGATAGAGCAAATCCAGAGTTAGGGCGCGGGGAAGGAAAGAATTACAGGCAATCAGAAGAGGAAGGTGGAAAGGAAAGGTCCGGAATAGAATCATATTAAGAAGGAAGTGCAGCTAAGACTAGTCACATGGGATATTCAATAGTTAGCGCTAGTGCGAGGACATTTCCCGAGGCCTAGGGAAGGAACCAAGAGGAAGGCAATTCTAACGTCGTTTTGTCCACATCAGATATAGAAAGAAATTCATTCATCAGATCGGCGAGAGAAAGGGCTAAGGTAAAAAAGAAGCTTGTGAACGGATTCTTTCACTGGAATAGCTTTCGCTCAATCCCTGCCTTATGTAGGAGCGGATAACTACTATGATCTTTTGGTCTTCGATGAATTCCACGAGCCAGAAGAGCATGGAGTTAGCATATCAGCGATAGAAAGGGGGACTGCTTATGCAAACCCACTCCTAAAAGTAGTCGATGGGCAAGAAAGAAGGAAAAGGTATAAGAAAATTTATAAGAAGAAACTCTTTCAGAGCCTCGCTCCTCTACAACTACCTTTCGCCCAAGATGATCACGAACGAAGACAGAGAATTGCATAGATAGAGGACGCCCGGAACCAAGCCACGTGTCCTGATCGGAAGGATTGCAGAATTCTAATGCTGTCCCCTTTCGTCCAGGAGACGTCGTCGGAGAAGAATGTCGGAGACAGGAACCTTCCCTTGCGGAATTTCAGTCTTGGTTCTTCCATATTTCAATATGTAGATAGATCTGCTTTCAAGATCTATGAACAAGACCCTCAATCTCCATTAAAAAAAAAAAAAGATATGAATAAATATGAATAAATAAGGCGAAGCCGAAGGAAGAGCGCTAAGGAAAAAGAAAATGGCTGTGAGTTAGCATAAGGCATTGCGTTCCATTCCTGGAGTCAACGAATGTTAAAGGCGCAAGGCCTTTCCTTGCTCTGAGAGTTTCACCCTTCTTCAAGTTCAGCTTCCTCTTTTTCATTTTGATAGGACTAGGTCTGCTCGCTGTCTACTAAATGAGCCGTCACAGCCCGACCGGACCCTCCCTAGGAAGTCAATCAATCAAAGAAATGAAGTTCAGAGAAAAACCTGGGCACCTTGAAGCTTTGTCAGGAAGCTTCTTCCTTCTTGAAGCTGCTTTCTTTACCCGAATTCCGAAAGAGAAGAATAGACTTCCAACTATTATAGTATAGGAAGAAGTGCTCTTTGATAGCGGGGGAAAAAGGATCTGATCGTAAATAAAGACTGAAAGCAGCGCGGGGCTAGGGGCGGATGTAGCCAAGTGGTTCAAGGCAGTGGATTGTGAATCCACCATTCGCGGGTTCAATCCCCGTCATTCGCCCATCAATAAATGGACCTAGTGTAAATAAGTCTTCTAGTGAAGCATTGTCTTTCCTTTATTCACTGCTGATTTTAGCTTTTCCAAGCCCGTCTACCAGTTATAGAAATAGGAATTCTTGGTGCTCGTCTGAAACCTTAGAGCTTTCTACTGCAGCCTCTCATAGGGTAGACCAGTCTAGAGTTCTATCTTATTTGTGCTTTTCCTCTGGAAAGTTTGATTCGCCGGGCCATGCCCTTATAGCTCGTACAATCGCCTCTGTTCATTGCTTCCCTTCCTACGAATGCTGATTGATATGATTGACAATATCATTCTGGGCCTTACCTTTCTACCGGAAATAGTTTGATCAGTCTTCTGACTCTCCCTCGATTTGCTAGTGCAATCAATCTCATTCTCCTGTTAGCTCCGGAACTTCCTCTGAGGCGGAAAAAGGCATGAACTCCTTCCTCCTATAGATAGTCATCTTCCTAGCATTTCTAGCTTTCTTCTTCCCCATCTGCTTTTGCTTAAGAATGCTACTTTAGGTTTAGGCTATCAAGCCTTTCTGCCAAAAACCATTCCCCGCAGGCCCGGCACTATTGTTATGAGATACCCCACTAACTTTCACAAACCTTCTTACCGTGAGGGTAAAGACTAATGAGAGATTCATACCATTCTGAAGCTACTGGTTCTCTATGAGCATCCTATGTTATAGTAATGCTAGCCACAATAAGATCGTCTATCAATTCTATTCTATGAAGAGGATTTCTTGGGAACTCCTAAATTTTGAAATTATCTATGGATTCCCTAGCTTTGATAACCTTTTTAGACCAGCTCTGATGAGTCACAATGCCACTTGCCTCTTTCGTCTTGCTACCTACTTCTTCTATTTAGAAAGATCCCTTGTCTTGCCAAACTTAGGTTTTGTCTGAGCATCTTTGAAATGTTCAAATTAAAATACTTTCCATAATTTAGGCTACTCCGAGCCCTCTTATTGCAGTCCAAGCCATTCACTCTACCAGGTATATGGCTGCAATACAGTATTGACTCTTAAAGCACAGTGAGAAGTAGACTCGAAAGAATGAGTCTCATAAGCCAAGCTCCTGGTAACTCTAGTTGCGGTGAGACAAAAATAAGACTTCCGCATGCAGAACGAAGCTATGGCTATTGAGGCGGAATCCGTCAATTCAGCCAATTCACTTAGGGAGCTCGTTCCCCACTAAGGATATGCAGGAGCCGGGACCATAATAGACATGGATTCCCCCTTCTATGGGCAAATGCTTTCTCTTTGATTGCCCTTATTTCAGGCCGATGGTCTCAATCTTGGATGACTGACTTTTGCGTACGAAAACTATTAGACCTACTTATCTTACACCTGGAAAATCTAAGACTCTTCCTCGCGAACCCTTAATCCCTTACCAGCTATCTAGCTTGTGAACTTCTGCTTTCAGAAAACTATTGCCCATATCTATCTTTCGCCTGTCTTCTCTTCCTCTGTCCCTTGCCCATAGAAGACTGAAGCTTATGTAGTATGACCATGGAAAACCTGCTATAGGCTCCACCGAAAAAGAGTCTCATTCGATCTTCATAAGATAAGGCTCCTTCTGCCTCTTCGTTCTTTCCAGTCTTTGGCAGCACTTGCACTGAGATCCCCCTTTTCTTCTTTCCCGGTCCGCATCACCTAGACCAAGTCAAATCCCCAAACCCTCACGAAAAAGGGCTGAATTCAAGGCTATAACAAGGAATTCTTCGGGAATCTAAGTGCAGGAAATAAGCGCCCTACTAAGAAGTACGAAAGGCCTTTCTTTCCGGAAAGAGATTCCAAGCAGAAGCGTTTAAAGTCTTCATCGATCTCGCAGGCTTTAATAAAGAGAAAAAGGACAATAAGAGCTTGACGGGAGCGCAAATAGCCCATTCATCATCTCACGAATTACTATGAATAAGACGAGCCATATATTCCACTTGCGCGCTAAGAAAAAGAAGCTATGCTCCTTTTTACGACCCGTCGTCTTAACAAGGTCTTCAGTAAAAGCCAGCCAACTAGAGTTTGCTCTAAATAAAAAAATCTTGTCAATTCCATCGCGAAGTCTCAAAGAAAAGCATGGGCTCGAAGCTCGAATAAGGTTACAATCGAAAGATTGAAAGAATAAGAAGGACTCGCTTTTGATTCTATTTGCAGAGGTTCAAATTCCAAGGGAGATTCAAATAGATATATATATATATAAGGTAGTCGGCATCTTGCCTTATCTCCTTGCTTTCCTCAGCTCACTAAGAAGAATCGAAAGAGCGGAAACCTAACCTCACGGGGATTTACTACTAAAGAAAACCTTTCAAGTAGAGATCAGCTCACCACCTCTTTTTCGCTCCTTTGACTCTTATGTGACAGTTCTTCTAGCAGCGTAGACTTAGAGGATTGCTTAATGCAGCTTTCCTTTAATGCCTCTCATTCACGGAAATTTCTTCTTCGTCTTAAGCATCTAGTTTTCGCACCGATTGAATCTGATCTTAGGCAGCGATCAGTCCTTTCCGACCAGCTAAATGTAGCATCCCAGAATAAGATCGGAAGGAAATTCCTCTTCATGATGAAATCGTCCCCAAATCTTTTATTAAAAATCCTTACTCCTGACTGAGACAAGCCCTCCTTGAGTGTGGAAAAAATAGGCTCGTAACAACTGGGCCAAAAAGGCACTTTTTGGTGGGGAAGCCCTTGGAATTGAAGCTAGCACTGCAGGCATTGACGCTAACACCGTGGGAAGTCCGGAAAATACATGTAGTGGAGATGACCTGATCCGCCGGTCTCAGAATGCCGCTAGAAGAGAATAAACAAGAACTTCAATCGGCTTCGCGAGAGCGCAGTCTACTCAAAGGCTAAGCTCTTTGTCTGTTATTCATTCACTTTCTATTCCT